GTCATTTCTTCTTTTTGATCTCATATCATAGAACATATAATTAATTATTAATTAATTATAATAAACTACTTATATGCGTTACGTATAATGAAACCCGCTGTAAAAAAAATGAATATTTTGGGGAAACGCTGGTACAGAAAAGGGCACGTTTTTTTTAAGAAAAGGAATATTCTACTGAATCGTTGTACATTTCAATTTGAATTAGGGATTCCGCGGACAAATACAAGCGATCATTAACTCCATATATGTCTGATTATATATGTATTACAAATTCCAATAAAGAAGGGGGATTTCAAATAAAATGCGAGATCTAAAAACATATCTCTCCGTGGCGCCGGTAGTAAGTACTATATGGTTCGGGTTTTTAGCAGGTCTATTGATAGAGATCAATCGTTTATTTCCGGATGCGCTGATATTCCCCTTTTTTTCATTCTAGTTAGTAACATGGGAAGTGGTGAAGAAGATTAGGGATTTAATAAAATCTCTGTGACTAATCCCTCCCCTTCCCATCTTTTAATTTTAGAATTTTAAAAATTTGAATAAGTTCGAAAAGAGAAAGAATAAAAGTGGATTCAAATTCAGTGAAACTCGGAACTCGGGCCTCAGGCCCGAGGCTCGAATTAAAATAAAATTTTTCATTTAAATTATTTAAATGAAAATAATTAAAAAGAGAATGAGAACGGAAATGGAAATTGATGGATAGGTCAACAATATCATACAAAATACTTAAATGAAAGACGAAACGCTATATTGGGATTAGAAATGTAGTTAGAAATCATTGTATTACTTATTATTACTATCTTGATTGCAACGAAATTTTTCATAATTTTATTTCGAGTTAGCAACTTCTATTTTTTTTTTCGTTCCTTTTTTCTCTTTGGATCGCAAAATAGAATAGTTGAGTGAATCAAAAATACAAAGGGGGTTCATGGCCAAGGGGAAAGATGTTCGAGTAACAGTTATTTTGGAATGTACCAATTGTGCTGTTCGAAATGATGCTAATAAGGAATCAAAGAGGGTTGGTATTTCCAGATATATTACTCAAAAGAATCGACACAATACGCCTAGTCGATTGGAATTGAGAAAATTCTGTCCCTTTTGTTACAAATATACAATTCATGGGGAGATAAAGAAATAGATGGAACCGATTACACATATGTATTGTATGTCATCCTTCCAAGGAAGATGAAAAATGTCATATACCATATATTATATATAACATATATTTAAAGATAAACAAACCAAAAAGAAATCCCCGACAAAATTAGGATTTTCGGGATAAGGAATAAACAAATCATGGATAAATCCAAGCGACTCTATTTTAAATCCAAGCGATCTTTTCGTAGGCGTTTGCCCCCGGTTGGGTCGGGGGATCGAATTGATTATAGAAACATGAGTTTAATTAGTCGATTTATTAGTGAACAAGGAAAGATATTATCTAGACGGGTGAATAGATTAAACTTAAAACAACAACGATTAATTACTATTGCTATCAAGCAAGCTCGTATTTTATCTTTGTTACCCTTTCTTAATAATGAGAAACAATTTGAAAGAGGTGAGTCGGCTGCTAGAACTGCGGGTCTTAGAATCAAAAAGGGGGATAGGCTTACTCTTCACTTGAATCAAAATTCCAATACGAACTCAAAGGCGGATTGATGTTTTGTTCGAAAAATTCGCGAATTAAGATGTGAGTGTCGTGTCATAAGAAAAAAAGTATCGGGGAAAAAGAATAAATCTTTTTTTATTGAACGTCTTGTTTGTTCATTTTGACGACTTTATCATATTATTTGATTATATTTTATCATACTAATTTCTATTCTACCTTCCCGGAGTTAATTTTACAGCGCACTCCATTAAAATTTAAAACATTCCTATGGAGTCCTTCCAATCTACTTATTTTATAATCTCAGTGGAAATCATAGAAAGACAATTTCTATTTAATATAGCTATTTGCGCAAGTATTTTACGATTAAGAAGCAACTGCTTCTTGTACAGATTGTGTATGATAATATTATAACTATAGTATACTAAATTCCCTCGAATTGCTGCATTTATCCGAGTGATCCACAAACGGCGAAAATATCTCTTTTGCCTACCTCTATCCCGATAAGCCGAAAACAAAGCTCTTATTTTCTGTTGAGTAATAGTTCGAGTAAGTCTTGAATGAGCCCCTCGAAAGCTTGATGCAAATAAACGAATTTTTGTTCTACGTCTCCGAGCTATACATCCTCGTTTAATTCTGGTCATTGAATAAATGAAACTTTGATAAATAACTAATTGATTTCTTTTCTTTCAGTTATTCCCTTCCCCTTTACTAGTTTGTTAATAACAAAACGGATCCTTCCAATGTATAAAATAAAAACTCCAACGGCTTTTGCTACTATAACCTTCCCGCCCACGATTTTTTCTTTTTTTTTTATAGGCATTTTACCTCGAAATAAGAAATAATATTGATACTAGATATTAAAAAAAGCATATTAATATTAAATAAAAACAAAAAGTAGTAAATATAAAATAGAAATGAATAAAAAAAAAAATAGTGGGTTCCATCGTTTCTATGGTTACTTCTTAAACGGCGAGATCCCTTCTATACACCGGAGCCCCTTCTTTTCTTTCATTTAATCAATGCTATTGTTAACTTGTACAGTTCACACTTTTTGGCTCTACCCATGAATTATTCAGTAATCCGTCTTTCACAACGAGATCCACTTATACAGTAACGGTATTTAATTATGAAGATTAACTGTGTAGCTGACCCTCTTAGTCCGTTGTTGAAAGAGTAAGGGCGTAATCTTTCTTGCCTTTAAATGGGATTCCCCCCGCTTAATGGATAAACATTTGCTACCAATGGGAAATTCTTTCTCATCTTAAATTGAAAATGGAGACAATTGGATTTACACCACTAGAAACCATAAATTTTGATACACAATAGAAGGGTATGATAGATACTTTTTAGATAGTGAATGGGGTTCTTCCGTTTTATTTTATCTTATTTACTGTTACTGATCACTGATACTGGAAAAATGGGTTCTTTTCTTTTGCCCCAGTCCATGCTCTGAACGAGTCACACATACACCCTAGTACATGTTCCTCGTCGCTGAGGGCATCCCCCAAGGGCGGGGGATTTCGTAACATTTCTGATTGGCTTTCTCGTCTTTCTAATAAGTTGTTTAATAGTTGGCATGTTGACTCGTATACATAATGAGCTGGTTTAGATCGATCCTAACCGGCCGATTAGGAATTACTTCTATAGTAATAAATTAATTAATAGAATACTCTATCAAACCCAGTAAGAAGATAAAATTTCAAATGGCGTATTTGTATTTGCGCGAAATCCCTGTTATTTTTTATTCTACCCCTACATGATCAACAATTCCATGAGCTTGGGCTTCTGTTGCTGACATAAAAACATCTCTTTCCATGTCTTCGGATACAACCCATAGAGGTGTGCCTGTTCTTTGTACATAAACCCTTGTAATGGTTTCGCGCAGCTTCATCATTTCTTCCGCTTCCAGGATAAATTCTCCTGCGGGTGCCTCATAAAAAGAACTAGCAGGTTGATGGATCATTACCCTGATTATATAACCTAATAAATGGTTCTTCTATCTCGAAGAGAAATCAAAGAGAATAAATTAAATAACGAGTAATGATATGAAAACCAAAAGATAGAATTGAACAACCAACCGTACAGGCATCTCTTGCGCATTGCATACGGCTATACAATGGAATTTACTTTATAACCTCCATTCCATTGAAGAAGTATAAAATCAAATTCAAATATTCAAATATAGGGCCTATCAGACCCCGATCGGTAAATAATCCAATAACCATCCTTCATTTTATTTTGGAGTAGTTAAAACATACTATGATGGTTCCGTTGCTTTATATATTTATTTAGTCTGTTATTAAGCAATCCCAAAGTTTCTTTTTTTTGTATTCTTTCCTAAGATAAATATTGTTATTATCCCTCTGGTGTGAAAACAAAAAAGTTTGTGACGCTGCAATAGGCTTCCGATAAATCAGATAAAATCGGAAATGCCCTTTATCTCATACTATTCGTTCGATATATAATCTAATGATTGATTTTTGAAAAAAAAAAAACAAAAATAAAAAAAAAAAAAAGGGTTTCTCATATCGAATTCAAAATGCCATGCTATTATTACTTAATAGTCATATTTCATATGGCGAAGGCATAGTCTTCTTTTTTCTCTCAAATACAAAACTCATTGGCGCCGAGCATGAGGGAATGCTAGACGTTTGGTAATTTCTCCTCCGACCAGAAGAAAAGATCCTATTGAAGCGGCCAATCCCATGCATATTGTCTGTACATCTGGTTGTACAAATTGCATAGTATCATAAATAGCTACTCCGGGTATTACCCACCCCCCGGGAGAGTTTATAAACAAATACAGATCTTTGCTATCATCCTCTAGACTGAGATATACCATAAGACCAATAATTTGATTCGAGAGATCGCTATCAACCTCTTGGCCTAAAAAAAGTAATCTTGCTCGATAAAGTCGGTTGATTAGGATATAATTGTATCCTTAGGAACCGTACGCGCACCTTTTGATGCATACGGTTTACCAAAAATCGCGCAAAAAAAAAGAATCAATGTGTAGATTGCAGCCCTCATTCTTTTTTATTTTCATAGGGGGCTCTTTCTAACTTCTAACAAAGGGCTTTTTTTCTTCCATTTTTCAAGAAGGATTTGTTTTGGCCTGTTTACTTTACCTATATATATAAATAAAATATATATATAAATAATTTACTAAACTTATCGAATGAACTTCTCATTGATGTATTGTTTCATCGAGATCGAATCCAAATAACGATGCCATTTTCTTGTTCCTGAATGGGCTTTTTCAATTTTTTTAGGTTTATGCTCTACTCCGAGTAAAGATAGGCCCGATTTTTATTTGCACATATAGGGCAAATGTCCCAATACCACGTCTTTTTGCTATGGCTTTTTTTATTTTTCAATTTCATTTATTTCATGTCTTCCACTAAATATTCAATGTATTCATTATATTACTCGATTGATTAAACAGTTTGAGATCGCTCCTGTTTATAAATAGAATATTATAAAAGTAGTAATCTTAGATATATTACCAATTGGGTTTTTTCTAAACGGAGCCTGGATACTTCATTTTTTTGGTCCAGTCGAGCCAACCATAAATTATTCTAATTGATAATATTAATCTGATACCCCTACAAAAAATAAATAGGATTAAATTGTATTTCACGCTCCAAACTTTTGATAATTCAATCAATCTTTTTTGGGCGAAAGAGGGGATATCTCGATCAGGGGAGAGAATGGGGAAATTCCATGTGACCCAATATATCTGACAAGTCGCACTATATGTCAACCCACGATGCATCTTCCTCTCCAGGACTTCGAAAAGGTACTTTTGGAACACCAATAGGCATAAAATGAAAGAAAAAAATTAAGTACTATATCTTACTTTGATGTGGAAGCGTAACAACGGGTTTATTGTCTTAATAAGATTAGCCTTTATCATAGTTTATCCATAAATTGAATAAGTTCATAACAATAACATAAAAAAAGAAAACCGAATGATTATGACTAAAGGAAAATTTTTACGAAACGAATGGGTCTTTGGAATGATATGAACAAATGGGTATGTCTTCACTCAGAGAAAATTAAAGTGGGATCAATCCCCTCTACCATTGCGTATTGGTACTTATCGGGTATAGAATAGATCTGCTTATTTTTGTTCCTACAAATGGAATTCGTCTATTATTACTATCTATTATTATTACTAAAAGAATAGAACAAATATTAATTCTTTCCTCGAGAAAATCTACCGAAAGAGTGGGTCCGGAGCATAGTTTTTTTACTTTTTACAATGCAATAAAGTTACATAGTGTCTATTATTCGTTGATTAAAGGGGTATTTCCATGGGTTTGCCTTGGTATCGTGTTCATACCGTCGTATTGAATGATCCGGGTCGTTTGATTTCTGTTCATATAATGCATACAGCTCTAGTTGCTGGTTGGGCCGGTTCGATGGCTCTATACGAACTAGCGGTTTTTGATCCCTCTGACCCCGTTCTTGATCCAATGTGGAGACAGGGTATGTTTGTTATACCCTTCATGACTCGTTTAGGAATAACCAATTCATGGGGCGGTTGGAGTATCACAGGAGGTACTATAACGAATCCGGGTATTTGGAGTTACGAAGGTGTGGCCGGGGCACATATTGTGTTTTCCGGCTTATGCTTTTTGGCAGCTATTTGGCATTGGGTGTACTGGGATCTAGAAATATTTTCTGATGAACGTACAGGAAAACCTTCTTTAGATTTACCTAAGATTTTTGGAATTCATTTATTTCTTTCAGGGTTGGCTTGTTTTGGGTTTGGCGCATTTCATGTAACGGGGTTGTATGGTCCTGGAATATGGGTGTCCGATCCTTATGGACTAACCGGAAGGGTACAATCTGTAAATCCAGCGTGGGGTGTGGAAGGTTTTGATCCTTTTGTTCCGGGAGGAATAGCCTCTCATCATATTGCAGCAGGGACATTGGGCATATTAGCCGGCCTATTCCATCTTAGTGTCCGTCCGCCCCAACGTCTATACAAAGGATTACGCATGGGAAATATTGAAACCGTCCTTTCCAGCAGTATCGCTGCTGTCTTTTTTGCCGCTTTTGTTGTTGCTGGAACTATGTGGTATGGTTCAGCAACTACCCCGATTGAATTATTTGGTCCCACTCGTTATCAATGGGATCAGGGATACTTCCAGCAAGAAATATATCGAAGAGTTAGCGCTGGGATAGCCGAAAATCAAAGTTTATCAGAGGCTTGGTCTAAAATTCCTGAAAAATTGGCTTTTTATGATTACATCGGTAATAATCCGGCAAAGGGGGGATTATTCAGAGCGGGCTCAATGGACAACGGGGATGGAATAGCTGTTGGGTGGTTAGGACACCCTATCTTTAGAGATAAGGAAGGGCGTGAACTTTTTGTACGTCGTATGCCCACTTTTTTTGAAACATTTCCGGTTGTTTTGGTAGACGGAGACGGTATTGTTAGAGCCGATGTTCCGTTTCGAAGGGCAGAGTCGAAGTATAGTGTCGAACAAGTAGGTGTAACTGTGGAGTTCTATGGTGGCGAACTGAATGGAGTCAGTTATAGTGATCCTGCTACTGTGAAAAAATATGCTCGACGCGCTCAATTGGGCGAAATTTTTGAATTAGATCGTGCTACTTTGAAATCCGATGGTGTTTTTCGTAGCAGTCCAAGGGGTTGGTTTACTTTTGGCCATGCTTCATTTGCTCTGCTCTTCTTCTTCGGACATATTTGGCATGGCGCTAGAACCTTGTTCCGAGATGTTTTTGCCGGTATTGACCCAGATTTGGATGCTCAAGTAGAATTTGGAACATTCCAAAAACTTGGGGATCCTACTACAAGACGACAAGTAGTCTGATACAAGATTGATTTCTTACTTTTATTTTTGTGATTTAATAACATAGACAGGGAGCCGGATAAATCTTGATTTGAATCGCTGCCTTTGCCCTTTCCTTGACTCTTTCTCTTTAGTTATCCGGGAGACGACCCAAAATAAACAGGCATGGAAGCTATAATTGTAAACCACAATCGAATCTATGGAAGCATTGGTTTATACATTCCTCTTAGTCTCGACTCTGGGAATAATATTTTTCGCCATCTTTTTTCGGGAACCACCTAAAGTTCCAACTAAAAAGATGAAATGATTTTTTATTATCTCGATTGAAGTAATGAGCCTCCCAATATTGGGAGGCTCATTACTTCAACTAGTCTCCGTGTTCCTCGAATGGATCTCTTAGTTGTTGAGAGGGTTGCCCAAAAGCAGTATATAAGGCGTACCCAGTAAAACTTACAAGTAAACCAGATATAGAGATGGCAACTAAGGTTGCTGTTTCCATTATTATATAATTTTAAGACCACAATGGATCTATGCTAAGATCATTTATTTACAATATAATGGTATACAAAGTCAACGGCTCTCACTGAATACAAAATAGGATTTATGGCTACACAAACCGTTGAGAATAGTTCTAGATCTGGTCCAAGACGAACCATTGTAGGGGATTTATTGAAACCACTGAATTCGGAATATGGTAAAGTAGCTCCAGGTTGGGGAACTACTCCTTTGATGGGTATTGCAATGGCTCTATTTGCGATATTCCTATCTATTATTTTGGAGATTTATAATTCTTCCATTTTACTGGATGGAATTTCAATGAATTAGATTCACAAGAACTACTAAATCGCTTTTCACTACAAAGTGAATCATTTAGGTCGTTTTTAGCCCATTCTATTTTTGGGTAGTTCGACCGTGGAATTTCTTTGTTTCTGTATTTCCGGAATATGAGTGTGTGACTTGTTATAATTGATCCTATGGATACTACAGAGAGTGGTTCTGTCATCTTGATACAGATGGTTTTACCTCGTCGGATATTCATTCTAGTATCCGGAACGCGCGGAATATAGGAAATAGATTACAAACTATTCTAACTATGATTCATATTTTATATTAAGACCTCGCGGGCCGGACTCCAAAAAAAAGAGTTAACCCCCAAATAGTTAAAAAAGGGGGTTAGAAGTGATAAATCGACAGATTTTTATTCTTTTTCCCGTTTATGCTTATTTTAATTAAGGGACAAACCTTTCTTTAAATTTTTATTCAGTATATCTATTCATTGAATAAGTGATGATCCAACGATTCTTACTCAGGGAATTTTTGGACTTAGTTTGAAGGTTTTCTTGAATCATCGTGGTTGTAGTATGAATCTGAGGTTTTAATCGATTCATAGGGTCTTAACAAGAGAATTCCTATGAATAATAAAGAAAACAGAAGTAAAACCGCGTTACACACAAATAAGAATAACAAATAAAAGAAAAAAAAAAATAGGTAAATAGAGGATTCAAGAGGCCTGTAACAATCAACATAAAGACGAATGAGCCAACTTGATATTTTTTAGCATTATAATCACAAAGAAGAGCTTTCAGATTTTTATTCTTTCGTATCTTTAGAGAAAAAGAAAGAGTGAATCATAGGAGGAAAGATAAATAAGTTTCAAACTTTTTATTACACATATCCATTCTAGCCAGTATTTGGGTGGTTTTTGTTTGAGCCGTACGAAATGAAATTCTCATATACGGTTCTCAGAGGGGGAGTTCCCTGGATTTACCTATCTCAATAAAGTATATGATTGGTTCGAAGAACGTCTTGAGATTCAGGCGATTGCAGATGATATAACTAGTAAATATGTCCCTCCCCATGTGAACATATTTTATTGTTTAGGCGGAATTACACTTACTTGTTTTTTAGTACAAGTAGCTACGGGATTTGCTATGACTTTTTACTATCGCCCAACGGTTACTGAGGCTTTTGCTTCCGTTCAATATATAATGACTGAAGCTAACTTTGGTTGGTTAATCCGATCAGTTCATCGATGGTCCGCAAGTATGATGGTGCTAATGATGATCCTGCACGTATTTCGTGTGTATCTCACCGGTGGCTTTAAAAAACCTCGTGAATTGACTTGGGTTACAGGTGTAGTTTTAGCTGTATTGACCGCATCTTTTGGCGTGACTGGTTATTCCTTACCCCGGGACCAAATTGGTTATTGGGCAGTCAAAATTGTAACAGGCGTACCGGAAGCTATTCCTGTAATAGGATCGCCTTTGGTAGAGTTATTGCGCGGAAGTGCTAGTGTAGGCCAATCCACCCTGACTCGTTTTTATAGTTTACACACTTTTGTATTACCTCTACTTACTGCCGTATTTATGTTAATGCACTTCCCAATGATACGTAAGCAAGGCATCTCTGGTCCTTTATAGAGAAGAAATAGTATTATAGATCATAGATATTTGTAATCAGTCATTTATCACTTCACTCAGGGTAGGAACAATAGGATTTCATTGCTATAAATATGGATTATTGAAAAGAATAAAACATGTATTTGGATCTTTTCCTTCAACCCCGCAAAATT